TAGCTTACAAAAAGCACGGCACTGAAGATGCCGAGACGGCTGCTTCACACACACCTAAGAACAAAAGACTTAGTCCTAACCTTACTGTTGGTTGTTGCTAGAGATATACATGCGAGTATCCGCGCCCCAGTGTAGATGCCCTAGGTACCCTAACTTTAGGTCGATAGGAGCAGGTATCAGGCACACGCCCAATCCGTAGCCCAAGACGCCTAGCAATTGCCACGCCCCCACGGGTATTCAGCAGTAGTTAACATTAAGCAATGAGTGTAAACTTGACTTAGTCATAGCAACTTAGAGTCGGTAAATCCTGTGCCAGCCACCGCGGTCAGACAGGAGACTCAAATCAACATTATAACGGCGTAAAGAGTGGTCGCATGCTATCCAAGTAACTAAGATTAAAAGACATCTGAGTTGTCACAAGCCCAAGATGTTCATAAGGCCTCTATTCAAAGAAAATCTTAGACTAACGATTGATTGAAATCCACGAAAGCCAGGGCCCAAACTGGGATTAGATACCCCACTATGCCTGGCCCTAAATCTTGATGCTCGATCTTACCGGAGCATCCGCCCGAGAACTACGAGCAGAAACGCTTAAAACTCTAAGGACTTGGCGGTGTTCCAAACCCACCTAGAGGAGCCTGTTCTACAATCGATGATCCACGATATACCTTACCATTCCTTGCCCAAAGCAGCCTATATACCGCCGTCGCCAGCCCACCCACCGTGAAGGCCCAACAGTGGACGCAATAGCCCCGCAACGCTAATAAGACAGGTCAAGGTATAGCCTATGGAATGGGAGTAATGGGCTACATTTTCTAACATAGAACATAACGGCAAAGGTGCATGAAACTGCCCCTAGAAGGAGGATTTAGCAGTAAAGAGAGAGTAGCGAGCTCTCTTTAAGCCGGCTCTGGAGCACGTACATACCGCCCGTCACCCTCCTCAAAAGCGCCCCCCCCCCCATACCTAATACGCTTCTCAGCCAAAGAGGAGGTAAGTCGTAACAAGGTAAGTGTACCGGAAGGTGCACTTAGGACACCAAGACGTAGCTTTAACAAAAGCACTCAGCTTACACCTGAGAGATATCTGCTAAAACCAGGTCGTCTTGATGCCAAACTCTAGCCCAACACACATGACCTGGAATAACAAAGCCACTACCCACACTTAACTAAAGCATTTACTAGTCCCAGTATAGGCGATAGAAAAGACACCATTGGAGCGATAGAGACCACGTACCGTAAGGGAAAGATGAAATAGTAATGAAATAACTAAGCTAAAAATAGCAAAGATCAACCCTTGTACCTCTTGCATCATGGTCTAGCAAGAAAAACCAAGCAAAATGAATTTAAGTTTGCCACCCCGAAACCCAAGCGAGCTACCTGCGAGCAGCTATCCTTGAGCGAACCCGTCTCTGTTGCAAAAGAGTGGGATGACTTGCTGGTAGAGGTGAAAAGCCAATCGAGCTGGGTGATAGCTGGTTGCCTGTGAAACGAATCTTAGTTCACTCTTAATTCTTCTCCAAGGAAACCCAGAACCCTAATGAAGCGAATTAAGGGCTATTTAAAGGAGGGACAGCTCCTTTAAAAAAGAATACAATCTCCACGAGCGGATAAATAACCTCACCAAAAAAGTAATGTGGGCCCTCAAGCAGCCATCAACAAAGAGTGCGTTAAAGCTCAGCACCTTAAAAATACAAGCACCTCATGACTCCCTCATCACTAACAGGCTAACCTATAATACAATAGGAGAATTAATGCTAGAATGAGTAACCAGGGTTCTCCCTCTCTCGACGCAAGCTTACATCTGTACATTATTAACAAGCCCCCAATATACGACAAATCCAACAAGCACAGTATTAATCATCTTGTTAACCCGACAGAGGAGCGTCTATTAAGAAAGATTAAAACCTGTAAAAGGAACTAGGCAAAACGTCAAGGCCCGACTGTTTACCAAAAACATAGCCTTCAGCAAACCAACAGACAAGTATTGAAGGTGATGCCTGCCCGGTGACATAGTTAAACGGCCGCGGTATCCTAACCGTGCGAAGGTAGCGCAATCAATTGTCCCGTAAATCGGGACTAGTATGAATGGCTAAACGAGGTCTTAACTGTCTCTTACAGGCAATCGGTGAAATTGATCTCCCTGTGCAAAAGCAGGGATAAACCCATAAGACGAGAAGACCCTGTGGAACTTCAAAAACAGCAGCCACCCCTACATACATACACACCCACCTGGGCTCACTTACTCTAGGGTCATTGGCTTGCATTTTTTCGGTTGGGGCGACCTTGGAGCAAAACAAAACCTCCAAAAACTGGACCATAAATCTAGACTAAGAGCAACCTCTCAAAGTGCGAATAGCAACCAGATCCAATATAATTGATCAATGGACCAAGCTACCCCAGGGATAACAGCGCAATCTCCTCCGAGAGTCCATATCGACGGGGAGGTTTACGACCTCGATGTTGGATCAGGACATCCTAGTGGTGCAGCCGCTACTAAGGGTTCGTTTGTTCAACGATTAACAGTCCTACGTGATCTGAGTTCAGACCGGAGCAATCCAGGTCGGTTTCTATCTATGATGAGCTCTTCCCCGTACGAAAGGATCGGAAAAGCGAGGCCAATACCACAAGCAAGCCTTCGCCTTAAGTAATGAAGTCAACTAAATTACAAAAGGCTACCACTTCCCCCCCCTCCTAGAAAAGGACCAAGCTAGCGTGGCAGAGCTCGGCAAATGCAAAAGGCTTAAGTCCTTTAACTCAGAGGTTCAAATCCTCTCCCTAGCTTCAATACCCACCAACTACCCCACCATAACCCATGACCAACTACCCCCTATTAATTAGCCTTATCATAGCCCTCTCATACGCCCTCCCAATCCTAATCGCAGTAGCCTTCCTCACATTAATTGAACGTAAAATCCTAAGCTACATGCAAAGCCGAAAAGGCCCAAACATTGTAGGACCATTTGGACTACTACAACCCCTAGCAGACGGAGTAAAACTATTCATCAAAGAGCCCATCCGCCCATCCACATCCTCCCCCATCCTATTCACCCTCACCCCAATTCTAGCCCTACTCCTCGCCATTTCAATCTGAACCCCACTCCCCCTGCCATTTGCCCTTGCAGACCTAAACCTAGGAATCCTCTTCCTACTCGCCATGTCCAGTCTGGCGGTCTACTCCATCCTCTGATCAGGTTGAGCATCAAACTCAAAATATGCCCTAATCGGAGCCCTGCGGGCAGTAGCCCAAACCATTTCATACGAAATCACCCTAGCAATCATCCTACTATCAATCATCCTCATCACTGGAAACTACACCCTAAGCACCCTCGCAATTGCCCAAGAACCACTCTACCTTATCTTTTCATGCTGACCCCTAGCTATAATATGATATGTATCAACACTAGCTGAGACAAACCGCGCCCCATTTGACCTCACAGAGGGGGAATCGGAACTAGTTTCTGGGTTTAACGTAGAATACGCAGCAGGGCCTTTCGCCCTATTTTTCCTAGCAGAGTATGCCAACATCATACTAATAAACACACTCACCACTATCCTGTTCTTCAACCCAAGCTTCCTTAACCCCCCTCAAGAACTATTCCCAGTAGCACTAGCTACAAAAGTCCTACTTCTATCAGCAGGCTTCCTATGAATCCGTGCCTCCTACCCACGATTCCGCTACGACCAGCTAATACACCTACTATGAAAAAACTTCCTACCACTAACACTAGCCCTATGCCTATGACACACCAGCCTACCTATTTGCTACGCGGGCCTACCACCCCACCTATAACCAACAAGGAAATGTGCCTGAATGCCAAAGGGTCACTATGATAAAGTGAACATAGAGGTGTACCAACCCTCTCATTTCCTACCGCCATTAGAAAGACAGGAATTGAACCCGCACTAGAGAGATCAAAACCCTCCATACTTCCCTTATATTACTTTCTAATAGGGTCAGCTAAACAAGCTATCGGGCCCATACCCCGAAAATGATGGTCTAACCCCTTCCCCTATTAATGACCCCCCAAGCAAAACTAATCTTCACTACCAGCCTACTCCTAGGTACAACCATCACAATCTCCAGCAACCACTGAGTTACAGCCTGGGCCGGCCTCGAAATTAACACCCTAGCCGTACTACCCCTAATCTCAAAATCCCATCACCCCCGAGCCATCGAAGCAGCAACCAAGTATTTCCTCACTCAAGCAACCGCATCCGCCCTAGTTCTTTTTGCCAGCATAACCAATGCGTGACACACTGGACAATGAGACATCACCCAACTAACCAACCCAATATCATGCCTAATTCTAACCTCGGCCATCGCAATTAAACTCGGACTGGTCCCATTCCACTTCTGATTCCCCGAAGTACTTCAAGGCTCTCCCCTAATCATCGGACTACTACTATCTACCATCCTAAAATTCCCACCAATCACACTACTCTTCATAACCTCCCCATCACTTAACCCAACACTACTAGCCTACATAGCCATCCTCTCTGTGGCCCTAGGAGGATGAATAGGCCTAAACCAGACACAAACTCGAAAAATCATGGCCTTCTCCTCCATCTCCCACCTAGGCTGAATAACCATCATCCTATCCTACAGCCCCAAGCTCATACTACTAAACTTCTATCTATATACCTTAATGACCACAACCGTATTCCTCATCCTAAACACAAACAATACCCTAAAACTAGCAACCCTAATAACTACATGAGCAAAAAACCCCCCATTAAATGCAATACTACTACTTACCCTACTATCACTTGCAGGCCTCCCCCCACTAACAGGCTTCCTCCCAAAATGATTAATCATCCAAGAACTAACTAAACAAAACATAGCCCTAGTAGCAACAGCAATCTCCATACTCTCTCTCCTAAGCTTATTCTTCTACCTCCGACTCGCATACTGCGCAACAATCACACTACCCCCACACACCACAAACCACATGAAGCAATGACGCACCAACAAGCCAACCAACGCCTCCATTGCTGCCCTAACCATCTTATCCACAATACTCCTCCCCATCTCCCCCATAATCCCCACCATCGTCTAAACCACCCCAGAAACTTAGGATCACTTAAACCGAAGGCCTTCAAAGCCTTAAACAAGAGTTAAACTCTCTTAGTTTCTGCTAAGATCCGCAGGACACTACCCTGCATCTTCTGAATGCAACCCAGACACTTTAATTAAGCTAGGACCTTCCCCCTTGACCAGACTAGACAGATGGGCTTCGATCCCACGATACTATAGTTAACAGCTATATGCCACAACCAACAGGCTTCTGCCTAAGACCCCGGCACACAATTAATGCGCATCGATGAGCTTGCAACCCACCATGAACTTCACTACAGAGTCGATAAGAAGAGGAATTGAACCTCTGTGAAAAGGACTACAGCCTAACGCTTAAACACTCAGCCATCTTACCTGTGACATTCATTAACCGATGATTATTCTCAACCAACCACAAAGACATTGGCACTCTGTACCTGATCTTCGGCGCGTGAGCCGGAATAGTAGGTACCGCCCTAAGCCTCCTTATTCGAGCAGAGCTAGGCCAACCCGGTGCTCTCCTAGGGGACGACCAAGTTTATAACGTAATCGTCACGGCCCACGCCTTCGTAATAATCTTCTTCATAGTAATACCAATCATAATCGGAGGATTCGGAAACTGACTAGTACCACTAATAATCGGAGCCCCAGACATAGCATTCCCCCGAATAAACAACATGAGCTTCTGACTCCTTCCCCCATCTTTCCTCCTACTTCTAGCATCTTCCACAGTAGAAGCCGGAGCAGGTACAGGCTGAACCGTCTACCCACCCCTAGCTGGCAACCTAGCCCATGCCGGAGCTTCAGTAGACCTAGCCATCTTCTCCCTACACCTAGCAGGTATTTCCTCAATCCTCGGAGCCATTAACTTCATCACAACAGCAATCAACATAAAACCACCAGCCCTGTCACAATACCAAACCCCCCTATTCGTCTGATCCGTCCTAATTACTGCCGTCCTTCTCCTTCTATCCCTTCCAGTTCTCGCCGCCGGCATCACAATACTACTCACAGACCGTAACCTAAACACCACTTTCTTCGACCCAGCAGGAGGAGGAGACCCAGTACTCTACCAGCACCTCTTCTGATTCTTCGGACACCCAGAAGTATACATCCTCATCCTACCAGGATTTGGCATTATCTCCCACGTCGTAGCCTACTACGCAGGGAAAAAAGAACCATTCGGCTACATAGGAATAGTATGAGCCATACTATCCATTGGATTCCTAGGCTTCATCGTATGAGCCCACCACATATTCACAGTAGGAATAGACGTAGACACCCGAGCTTACTTTACATCCGCCACTATAATCATCGCCATTCCCACCGGTATCAAGGTATTCAGCTGACTAGCAACCCTACATGGAGGAATCATCAAATGAGACCCACCAATACTATGAGCTCTAGGTTTCATCTTCCTATTCACCATCGGGGGACTAACAGGGATCGTACTAGCAAATTCCTCACTAGACATTGCCCTACATGACACCTACTACGTAGTAGCCCACTTCCACTACGTCCTATCAATAGGTGCAGTATTTGCAATTCTAGCAGGCTTTACGCACTGATTCCCTCTATTCACCGGATACACACTCCACTCTACATGAGCCAAAATCCACTTCGGAGTGATATTCGTGGGAGTAAACCTCACCTTCTTCCCACAGCACTTCCTAGGCCTAGCCGGAATACCACGACGATACTCAGACTACCCAGACGCCTACACATTATGAAACACCATCTCCTCAGTAGGCTCCCTCATCTCCCTAACAGCCGTAATCATGCTAACATTCATCATCTGAGAAGCTCTAGCATCAAAACGCAAAGCCACCCAACTAGAACTAACAAGCACTAACATTGAATGAATCCACGGCTGCCCACCACCATTCCACACCTTCGAAGAACCAGCCTTCGTCCAAGTCCAAGAAAGGAAGGAATCGAACCCCCATATGTTGGTTTCAAGCCAACCGCATAAACCACTTATGCTTCTTTCTCATGAGATGTTAGTAAAGCAATTACATAGCCTTGTCAAGGCTAAATCACGGATGAGACCTCCGTACACCTCAGCACCTAAAATGGCCAACCACTCACAAATCACCTTCCAAGACGCCTCATCCCCTATCATAGAAGAGCTAATACAATTCCACGACCATGCCATAATAGTCGCCCTAGCCATCTGCAGCTTAGTCCTTTATCTACTGACCCTAATGCTTACAGAAAAGCTAACATCAAATACAGTTGACGCACAAGCAATTGAGCTTGTCTGAACCATCCTACCAGCCATCGTATTAATCACACTTGCCCTACCATCCCTACGAATTCTCTACATGATAGACGAAATCAATGAACCAGACCTCACCCTAAAAGCCATCGGTCACCAATGGTACTGATCCTACGAATACACTGACTTTAAAGACCTCACATTCGACTCCTACATAACACCAACAACAGACCTACCACTAGGGCACTTCCGGCTCCTAGAAGTTGACCATCGCGTCATCGTCCCAACAGGATCCACCGTCCGAATCATCGTCACCGCCGACGACGTGCTCCACTCATGAGCCGTACCCAGCCTCGGCGTGAAAACCGATGCAATCCCAGGACGCCTAAACCAAACCTCCTTCCTAGCCAATCGACCTGGAGTATTCTACGGCCAATGCTCAGAAATCTGCGGAGCCAACCACAGCTTCATGCCTATTGTAGTAGAATCCGTCCCACTAGCTAACTTTGAAAGCTGACTATCCCTAACATCATCATAACCATTAAGAAGCTATGAGACAGCGTTAGCCTTTTAAGCTAAAGAAAGAGGACCACACCCCCTCCTTAATGACATGCCACAACTAAACCCAAACCCTTGATTTTTTATCATGCTCACTTCATGACTAACATTCTCCCTAGTCATCCAACCCAAACTCTCAACATTCGTATCCACCAACCCCCCGTCAAATAAACCCGCAACCCCAAACACCACCCCCTGAACCTGACCATGAACTTAAGTTTCTTCGACCAATTTTCAAGTCCCTCTTTCCTAGGAATCCCCCTATTCCTCATCTCAATACTATTCCCAGCCCTACTACTACCATCCCTCACCAACCGATGAATTACCAACCGCCTATCCACCCTACAACTCTACATTATTAACCTCATCACAAAACAACTAATAACCCCACTAAACAAAAAAGGACACAAATGGGCACTAATCCTAACATCCCTAATAATCTTCCTCCTACTAATTAACCTACTAGGCCTCCTACCCTACACCTTCACCCCAACCACCCAACTATCCATAAACCTAGCTCTAGCATTCCCACTATGACTAGCAACCCTGCTCACAGGACTACGAAACCAACCTTCCACCACCCTAGGTCACCTCCTACCAGAAGGCACCCCAACTCCCCTAATCCCAGCCCTCGTCCTAATCGAAACGACAAGCCTACTAATTCGCCCCCTAGCTCTAGGAGTACGATTAACAGCAAACCTCACAGCAGGCCACCTCCTCATCCAACTCATCTCCACAGCTACAGTAGCCCTATACCCCACAATACCCGCAGTCTCCCTACTAACACTCCTAATCTTACTCCTACTAACTATCCTAGAAGTGGCTGTAGCCATAATCCAAGCCTACGTCTTCGTTCTACTACTAAGCCTCTACCTACAAGAAAACATATAACCCAAATGGCACACCAAGCTCACTCCTACCACATAGTAGACCCAAGCCCATGACCCATCCTAGGAGCGGCCGCCGCCCTACTTACCACCTCCGGACTAACCATGTGATTCCACTATAATGTCCCACACCTACTAATCATTGGCCTCACCTCAACAGCCCTAGTGATACTCCAATGATGACGCGACATCGTACGAGAAAGTACATTCCAGGGCCACCACACCCCAACCGTACAAAAAGGGCTACGCTACGGCATGGTCCTATTCATCACATCAGAAGCTTTCTTCTTCCTAGGGTTCTTCTGGGCATTCTTCCACTCAAGCCTAGCCCCAACCCCAGAACTAGGAGGCCAATGACCTCCCGTCGGAATCAAACCCCTAGACCCTATAGAAGTCCCACTCCTAAACACCGCTATTCTACTAGCCTCTGGCATCACTGTCACATGAGCCCACCATAGCATTACAGAATCATACCGAAAACAAGCAATCAGCGCCCTAATCCTAACAATTCTCCTAGGGTTCTACTTCACTACTCTCCAAGCCATCGAATATTATGAAGCCCCATTCTCCATCGCAGACGGAGTATACGGCTCCACCTTCTTCGTAGCCACTGGATTCCACGGCCTCCACGTAATCATCGGCTCTACATTTCTACTTGTTTGCCTCCTACGTCTAATTAAATACCACTTTACACCTAACCACCACTTTGGATTTGAAGCGGCAGCCTGATACTGACACTTCGTAGATGTCGTCTGACTATTCCTCTACATCACTATCTACTGATGAGGTTCCTACTCTTCTAGTATATTTATTACAATCGACTTCCAATCCTTAGAATCTGGTTTAACCCCAGAGAAGAGTAATAAACATAATCACATTCATAATTGTAGCATCCCTAACCCTAAGCATCACCCTCACAGCACTAAACTTTTGACTAGCACAAACAAACCCCGACCCAGAAAAACTATCCCCATACGAATGCGGCTTCGACCCACTGGGTTCGGCCCGACTACCCTTCTCAATCCGATTCTTCCTAGTAGCCATTCTCTTCCTCCTATTCGACCTAGAAATCGCCCTCTTACTACCCCTCCCATGAGCCACCCAACTCCAAACCCCTATCACCACCCTAGCCTGAGCCTCAACCCTTATCCTCATCCTTACCCTAGGCCTAGTATACGAATGAATCCAAGGAGGACTAGAATGAGCCGAATAACAGAAAGTTAGTCTAATTAAGACAGTTGATTTCGACTCAACAGATTATAGCCCACACCCTATAACTTTCTTTATGACCACACTACACCTAAGCTTCTACACAGCCTTCACCCTAAGCAGCCTAGGACTAGCCTTCCATCGAACCCATCTAATCTCAGCCCTACTATGTTTGGAAAGCATAATACTATCCATATACATCGCCCTATCCATATGACCTATCCAAACACAAACACCATCACCCATCCTCCTACCTATCCTCATACTAACATTTTCCGCCTGCGAGGCAGCCACAGGGTTGGCACTTCTGGTAGCCTCAACCCGTACCCACGGCTCAGACCACCTCCACAACTTCAACCTACTAAAATGCTAAAAATCATCATTCCAACCATCATACTCCTACCACTGACCTTCCTTTCCCCACATAAACACCTATGAACCAACACCACAACACACAGCCTATTGATCGCCTCTATCAGCCTTCAATGACTCGTACCCACATACTACCCAACCAAGTACTTAACACCTTGAACCTCCATCGACCAAATCTCCTCTCCATTACTAGTACTATCTTGCTGACTACTCCCACTAATACTCATAGCAAGTCAAAACCACCTAGAACAAGAACCCACCATCCGCAAACGAATTTTCATCACAACATTAATCCTAGCCCAACCGTTTGTCCTTCTCGCCTTCTCAGCCTCCGAATTAATACTATTCTACATCGCATTCGAAGCCACACTAATCCCCACCTTAATCCTAATTACCCGATGAGGCAACCAACCGGAACGACTAAATGCTGGAGTATACCTCTTATTCTACACACTCGCCAGTTCACTACCACTACTAATCACCATCCTCCACCTCCACAATCAAATCGGTACTCTATACTTCCCAATACTAAAACTCTCACACCCAACATCACCCCCCTCCTGAACAAGCCTAATATCAAGCCTGGCCCTACTACTAGCCTTCATGGTCAAAGCCCCCCTATACGGACTCCACCTATGACTGCCCAAAGCCCACGTAGAGGCCCCAATCGCCGGCTCCATACTACTTGCCGCCCTACTACTAAAACTCGGGGGCTACGGCATCATACGAATTACCCTCCTAGTAAACCCATCATCAAATAACCTCCACTACCCATTCATTACCCTCGCACTATGAGGAGCACTAATAACCAGTGCCATCTGTCTACGACAAATCGACTTAAAATCCCTAATCGCCTACTCATCTGTCAGCCACATAGGCCTAGTCATCGCTGCAACCATAATCCAGACCCAATGAGCATTCGCAGGAGCAATAATCCTAATAATCGCCCACGGTCTAACCTCCTCAATACTATTTTGCCTAGCCAACACCAACTACGAACGAACCCACAGCCGAATCCTCCTATTAACACGAGGCATTCAACCACTACTACCACTAATAGCCATTTGATGACTTCTAGCGAACCTAACAAACATAGCACTCCCACCAACAATCAACCTCATAGCAGAACTAACTATTATAATTACCCTATTCAACTGATCTTCATTCACAATCATCCTAACAGGAACCGCAATTCTCCTAACCGCCTCATACACCTTATACATACTCATAATAACACAACGAGGAGTGCTCCCATCCCACATCACATCAATCCAAAACTCAACTACACGAGAGCACCTACTCATAACCCTACACATAATCCCTATAATCCTTCTCATCCTAAAACCTGAGCTCATCTCTGGCATTCCTATATGCAAGTATAGTTTCAACCCAAACATTAGACTGTGACTCTAAAAATAGAAGTTAAAGCCTTCTTACCTGCCGAGGGGGAGGCCCAACCAGTAAGAACTGCTAACTCTTACGTCTGAGCATAAAACCTCAGCCCCCTTACTTTCAAAGGATAACAGTAATCCAATGGTCTTAGGAACCACTCATCTTGGTGCAAATCCAAGTGAAAGTAATGCATCCCCCATTAATCCTAACCACCTCCATACTACTCACTCTCACGGTCCTGTCCACCCCAATCATCTTCCCACTACTATCGGACAACCTCAAAAACACCCCAACCACCATCATAAACACAGTCAAAACCGCCTTCCTGATCAGCCTAATCCCAATAACAATCCACATCCACTCAGGAACAGAAAGCCTCCTGACCCTCTGAGAATGAAAATTCATCATAAACTTTAAAATCCCAATCAGTCTAAAAATAGACTTCTACTCCCTCACATTCTTCCCAATCGCCCTATTCGTATCATGATCTATCCTACAATTTGCAACATGATATATAGCCTCAGACCCATACATCACCAAATTCTTCACCTACCTCCTACTATTCCTAATCGCCATACTAATCCTAATCATCGCCAACAACCTATTCGTCTTGTTCATTGGCTGGGAAGGAGTGGGGATCTTATCTTTCCTCCTCATCAGCTGATGACACGGACGGGCAGAAGCCAACACCGCCGCCCTCCAAGCCGTACTCTACAACCGAGTCGGCGACGTCGGACTGATCCTATGCATGGCATGACTAGCTTACACCATAAACACCTGAGAAATCCAACAACTCACCTCCTCCTCACAAACCCCCACCCTCCCTTTACTAGGCCTAATCCTAGCTGCAACAGGCAAGTCAGCACAATTCGGCCTTCACCCATGACTACCAGCCGCTATAGAAGGCCCAACCCCTGTATCCGCCCTACTCCACTCCAGCACAATAGTAGTAGCAGGAATCTTCCTACTAATCCGAACTCACCCACTATTCAACAACAACCCCGCCGCCCTAACCACATGCCTATGCTTAGGGGCTATCTCCACACTATTTGCAGCCACCTGCGCCCTCACCCAAAACGACATTAAAAAAATCATTGCCTTCTCCACCTCAAGCCAACTAGGCCTAATAATAGTAACCATCGGACTAAACCTCCCACAACTAGCCTTCCTCCACATCTCAACCCACGCATTTTTCAAAGCTATACTATTCCTATGTTCAGGATCAATCATCCACAACCTAAATGGAGAACAAGACATCCGAAAAATAGGCGGCCTGCAAAAAATACTCCCAACAACCACTGCATGTCTCACTATCGGCAATCTAGCCCTCATAGGAACACCCTTCCTAGCAGGATTCTACTCAAAAGACCAAATCATCGAAAACCTAAACACCTCCTACCTAAACACGTGAGCCCTCCTCCTCACTCTACTAGCCACATCATTCACTGCAATCTATACAATCCGTATAACCGTACTAGTCCAAACCGGATTCGTACGAATCCCCCCACTCACCCCAATAAACGAAAACAACCCCGCAGTAACCTCCCCCATAACCCGACTTGCCCTTGGAAGTATCATAGCAGGATTCCTTATTACCTCATACATTCCACCCACAAAAACACCACCAATAACCATACCCACCTCAATTAAAATCACAGCTCTACTGGTCACAGCCCTAGGAATTGCCATAGCACTAGAAATATCAAAAATAACTCAGACCCTTATTCTAACAAAACAAACCCCATTATACAACTTCTCCGTATCTCTAGGATACTTCAACCCCCTAGCACACCGCTTCACCATAACAAACCTACTAACCGGAGGACAAAACATCGCCTCCCACCTAATAGACCTCTCCTGATACAAACTACTAGGACCGGAAGGCTTAGCCAAAATACAAATAACGACAGCCAAAGCCACCACCACCCTACACTCAGGCATAATCAAAGCCTACCTAGGATCCTTTGCCCTATCCATCATTATCATCCTCACATCAATACATAGAACAAACCCTAATGGCTCCCAACCTTCGTAAAAACCACCCTATCCTAAAAGTCATCAACGATGCCCTAATCGACCTACCAACACCATCAAATATCTCATCATGATGAAACTTTGGGTCACTCCTAGGCATCTGCTTAATCACACAAATCGTTACAGGCCTGCTGCTAGCCATGCACTACACAGCAGACACCGCACTGGCCTTTTCCTCTGTAACCCACATATGCCGAGATGTACAATTTGGCTGACTCATTCGCAACCTCCACGCTAATGGGGCCTCCCTATTCTTCGTCTGCATCTACCTCCACATCGGCCGAGGATTCTACTATGGCTCCTACCTGAACAAAGAAACCTGAAACGTCGGAGTACTACTACTACTCGCACTTATGGCCACTGCCTTCGTAGGATACGTTCTACCATGAGGACAAATATCATTCTGAGGGGCCACAGTAATCACAAACCTATTCTCAGCCATCCCATACATTGGACAAACCTTAGTAGAATGAGCATGAGGCGGGTTCTCCGTAGACAACCCCACACTAACTCGATTCTTCGCCATCCACTTCCTCCTCCCCTTCGTCATCGCAGGCCTAACCCTAGTCCATCTCACCCTACTCCACGAGACAGGATCCAACAACCCCCTAGGCATCCCCTCAGACTGCGACAAAATCCCATTCCACCCCTACTACTCCACAAAAGATGCCTTAGGCTTCGCCCTCCTATTCATCCCCCTAGCCACCCTAGCCCTATTTGCCCCTAACCTACTAGGAGACCCAGAAAACTTCACGCCCGCCAACCCCCTAGCTACACCACCCCATATCAAACCCGAATGATACTTCCTATTCGCCTATGCTATCCTTCGATCCATCCCAAGCAAACTAGGAGGAGTCCTAGCCCTGGCCGCCTCCATCCTAGTCCTATTCCTCATGCCACTATTACACACATCAAAACTACGCTCAATAACCTTTCGCCCACTCTCACAAATCCTATTCTGAACCCTAGTCACCAACCTCCTCATCCTCACCTGAGTAGGCAGCCAGCCCGTCGAACACCCATTCATCATCATTGGACAACTGGCTTCATTCACCTACTTCACAATCATTCTAGTCCTATTCCCCCTCGTATCAATCCTAGAAAACAAGCTACTCAAACTCTAGCTAACTCTAATAGTTTATAAAAACATTGGCCTTGTAAGCCAAAGATTGAAGACTACACCCCTTCTTAGAGTTAATTGGCCTCAAAAGGACCCCCCCCCTCCCCCCCAGCAGGCACTTTTCTGCTTATATAGGGTATGTATTATCTTGCATTCAATTTATGCACCCCATCAGACACTATGTTATTGCAGGGACTTCCAAATACTTCCCAACTTCTCTTCCAGCAAAATCTCAAACACTTTAGCCCACGAGATAATGTGCGGACAGTTTCACCCCTGACACATTTTTGTTTCAGGTACCATACACCCAACTGATTCTACCCCAAACCTGGGACAAGCGTCGCACGAGGTCGGATATGTTCTAAACGTACTCACCATTTCACCTTCCATACGGATAATGTCACGGTACACCTTTGCGTTATCGAAGTCATGATATTCGCCCACCTCCTAGGATGAATGTCTTTCCAACAGCCTTCAAGCACTCCCAAGCCAGAGAACCTGGTTATCTATTGATCGTGATCCTCACGAGAACCGAGCTACTCAACGTCAGCTCCCCCCACGGTTATTGTCTTCAGGGTCATACTTTCCCTCTTACCCTCGAAGCCCTCCTTGCTCTTTTGCGCCACCCGTGGTAACTTCAGGTTCGCAACTTGATTAATTCCTTCTTCCTTGCTCTTCACAGATACAAGTGGTCGTCCTGGACGCTCCTCCCTCTCTCTCGTAATCGCGGCATTTTCCTTCTTTTTCTCTTTTTTTTCTTCAGCCTAATCTCAATAAGCCCTTCCAGTGCGTAGCAGGAGTTATCTTCCTCTTGACATGTCCATCACATTACCGTCGAGCTACCTGCCGACCAACCAAGCGCCCATAGTGTCATGGTTGAAGGATAAGCCCTACGCAAACTTGACACTGATGCACTTTGACCCCATTCATGGACCCCGCGCCGTTTACCTTTACAGGTACCAAATAATGCAGTGCTTCCCGGACATGCTTATTTTATCGTCATACTGCTGGACTTTCCAGCTAAACCCAATATTTTTCCACTTTTTTAACACTTTTAAACGTTCGCTTGTTTTTGTCACGATTTTTTCTTTTGTTTGCAAAAAAAATTAACTATATCTCCCTACAAATTACAAAATTATCATCCATCCATGCATCACACATTACGCAACACTTCACACATTAACCTTTAAGCTGAACAAGCACTACAAACCACAACAAACACCAACCACATCAAAGAGGAAGGAATTAAACCTCCATCACCAACTCCCAAAGCTGGCATTCTAAATTAAACTACTCTCTGACCCCCCTAAACAGCCCGAATCGCCCCCCGAGATAACCCACGCACAAGTTCCAGCACCACAAATAAAGTCAACAGTAGCCCTCACCCCCCAATCAAAAGCAACCCAATCCCACACGAATAAAACATAGCCACCCCACCAAAATCCAACCGGACCGACGACAAACCAGCATTATCCACAGTCCCCACATCCACTAAAAACCCAAATACCTCTCCCAAAGCAACTCCCACTACAACAACCAGCCCCATTCCAACCCCATACCCAACAACTCCTCAATCATTCCAAGCCTCCGGATAAGGATCCGCCGCCAATGATACCGAATACACAAACACTACTAACATCCCCCCTAAATATACCATAACCAACACCAACGACACAAAAGAAACCCCCAAACTTACCAACCACCCACACCCTGCAATAGACGCCACAACCAACCCCATAACCCCATAATAAGGAGAGGGATTAGATGCAACTGCCAACCCACCCAAAGCAAAAAGTAAACCTAAAAATAGAACAAATTCCATCATAAATTCCTGCTCAGTCTACACCTGAGATCTACAGCTTGAAAAACTGTCGTTAAACTTTAACTACAGGAACCTTACCACCATAAAACATCCATTATATAACACCAAACTAACCAACGCCAAAACACTAAACTCACACAAAAACCCAACTACACCCAGCCACACCAACCCTGTACACCCTCACCTTTTTATCCCTCTATCTCCATCTTTTTATCTTTACTTTATCTTTACCTTATCTTTACCTTATCTTTATCTTATCTTTATCTTACTTTTATCTTATTTTTATCTTTACTTTATCTTTATCTTATCTTTATCTTATTTTTATCTTATTTTTATCTTATTTTTATCTTTACTTTATCTTTACCCTATTTTCACCTTTCTATCTCTACTTTTATCTTTACTTTTATCTTTACTTTCACCCTTACTTTTATCTTTATCTTTTTATCTTTTTATCGTGATTTTTACTCAACCAACAAAAACCAACCACTTAACCCCACAAAACCCAACTGCCAACCACCCCCCCATCACCCCCCCCCCCCCGCCCCCTCTGGGAAGCAAGAGATTTCCTCAAGAAGTGGGTCCTTCTCTTTGAGCCTTCCGTTCCCTTCAGAAGGGAGTCTCCTGCGACAATGCCGCCACTTTAAACCAAACAAGCCTACCTCCAACTCCCATCATAAAATCAAACAAAAACACAAAAATCACAAAACAAAAACCCAACCCAATGTTCTTA